ACAATTATAATTCTATAGGGTTGAATAAAAATTCAATTAATCTTTTGATAAAATTGCTATGCTTAGTGTGTGACTCGTTGGTTTTTTGAGGGTTAGTATAAAAAACCAGCCCCACGGTATAAACAAATAACTATAGAAGTAATAACCAACTCATCACTTCGTATTATCTGGATCCAAAGAATCAGTCAAGATATGATATATTGTTCATATTGTTGTAGCAACTGAAATCTTTTTTATTATTTTTTAGTGTAATAAAATATGCTTCTAAGTTGTGAATCGAAATAAAAAAGAAAGGGTATGGATAAATGGAAGGATGAGAGAAAGAAAGAAAAAGAATATTGATGATATAGAATTCCAATATGTAAGGTCTATGAGTCATCTCAGAAAAAAGTTGTGTAATAAAGCATCAATACGGATTCATCATTAACATTAAATGGATCTGCTCATCGAACAAAAAATAAAGAGCTTTGAGCCAATAAAGACTAAGAATATTGACTCAATAACTAATAGCTCCATTGTAGAATTCAGACCTAACCATTAAGTAAGAAGAGATGGGAACGAAGGAACCTGTGAATTCATAAAGATTCTAGTGAAAATGAATTCGAATGATTCATGGATCGGGATGGCGGAACCGACCAGAGACCAATTTATCTATTCGGAAAAGTTATGAACTAATGATAGAACTGAAATAGAAATTGCAAGAGTAAATATTCGCCCGCGAAAACTTTATTTTCTTGGATTGCTAACTTTGGGTCAATCCAATACGATAAAGAGTAAAACAAAAGAAAGATTCGTTTTAACATTCTAAAATAGATAAAATAAATATAAGAAAAAATAGTTATGTTATTTAATAAGTTATTTAATATATTTAGTTATCTATACAAACAAGATATACAAATTCATAATAGATTTGATCTAGATTAAATGAAATCCATGATTCAGTATATTACTTATTAAATACATGTATATCTTCATTCAAATTATATTCTATCTGAATTGAATTCAAAATCTTTAATTTGAATTCATTTTATTCGCGAGGAGCTGGATGAGAAGAAACTCTCACGTCCGGTTCTGTAGTAGAGATGGAATTCAAAACAAACCATCAACTATAACCCCAAAAGAACCAGATTCCGTAAACAACATAGAGGAAGAATGAAGGGAATATCTTATCGAGGTAATGATATTTGTTTTGGTAAATACGCTCTTCAGGCACTTGAACCCGCTTGGATCACATCTAGACAAATAGAAGCAGGTCGACGAGCAATGACACGAAATGCACGTCGCGGTGGAAAAATATGGGTCCGTATATTTCCAGATAAACCAGTTACAGTAAGGCCCGCAGAAACACGTATGGGTTCAGGTAAAGGCTCTCCCGAATATTGGGTAGCTGTTGTTAAACCAGGTCGAATACTTTATGAAATGGGTGGAGTAACAGAAAATATAGCCAGAAGGGCTATTTCAATAGCAGCGTCCAAAATGCCTATCCGAGCTCAATTCATCATTTCGGGATAAAAAAGAAATAGGCCTTGGGTAAAAAAAATAGCGAGTGCAGGTTTCTTTTTTTGGACAAACAATATTTCTTTTTTTCTTCGACCTTTGTATTGTAAAAAACAGATAAAAAAAAAATGATATGATTCAACCTCAGACCCATTTGAATGTAGCAGATAACAGCGGGGCTCGAGAATTGATGTGTATTCGAATCATAGGAGCTAGCAATCGTCGATATGCTCATATTGGTGACGTTATTGTTGCTGTGATCAAAGACGCAGTTCCAAACATGCCTCTAGAAAGATCAGAAGTGGTCAGAGCTGTAATTGTCCGTACTTGTAAAGAACTTAAACGTGACAACGGTATGATAATACGATATGATGACAATGCTGCAGTTGTGATTGATCAAGAAGGAAATCCAAAAGGAACTCGAGTTTTTGGTGCGATTGCCCGAGAATTGAGACAGTTCAATTTTACTAAAATAGTTTCATTAGCTCCCGAAGTATTATAAAATGAGACCACGATATGGTTATATATGGTTATAGTAGGTTATTTAAAAGAAATAAATTAAGATTCATTTAGTAGATTTTGTCTCACGTATATACCTTTCAAAATTAATATTCATAAACAAATACGTAAAAAAAAAAAAAAGAAAAACATGTTGATTATATCCAAATTTGGAGGCACCAATAATTTTAACTAATCATGGGTAGTGATACTATTGCTGACATAATAACCTCTATACGAAATGCCGATATGTATAGAAAAAGCGCGGTTCGAGTAGCATCTACTAATATCAGCCAAAGTATTGTTAAAATACTTTTACGAGAGGGTTTTATCGAAAACGTGAGAAAACATCGAGAAAACAACAAATCTTTTTTGGTTTTAACCCTACGACATAGACGGAATAGGAAAAGGACTTATAGAAATCTTTTAAATTTAAAACGGATCAGTCGACCGGGTCTACGAATCTATTCTAACTATCAAAGAATTCCTAGAATTTTAGGTGGGA